ACTGGAAGAGTGAAATATATGTTAGATGTACATATAATGGTGTTCCACTATCAGAAACAGAATTTCCTCAAGATTGGTTAATAGATGGTCTTCAGGTAAAAATTATATCTCCTTTCCGTTTAAAACCTTGGCGAAGATCTAAACTACGATCTCATCATGGAGATCCAAAAGTAAAACAAGAAAATTCTTGTTTTTTAACAGTTTGGGGAAAGGAAACAGACCTTCCTTTTGGTCCTGCCCGAACCCTACCTTCTTTTTTTAAACCTATATATAAAGAACTAAAAAAAAATATTCGAAAAATGAAAAAGAATTATTTTCTACCTCTAAAAGTAAAAGTTTCAAAATCATGGGTTATCCAAATTTTTCCAGTTCTAAAACGAATAATGAATAAACTTGAAAAAGTAAACCCAATTTATTTATTTGAATTCAAGAAGGTGAAAGTATATGAACCAAATGAAAATGCAAAAGATTCAAAAGATAATAATAAGATTATTCCTAAATCGACCATGCAAATTCAATCTATGAATTGGACAAATTTTTTATTCATAGAAAATGAAATGAAAGATCTTGCTGATAAGACAATCATAATCAGGAATCAAATAGAAGAAATCGCAAAAGAAAAGAAAAAAAAAGTTCCAGCCTATGATGATAAAAGACCAGAATTAAAGAAAGATATTTGGCGGATATTCAAAAGAATAAATACTCGATTAATATCCAAATCACATTATTTTATGAAATCTTTCATTGAAAAAATATACATGGATATCCTGCTATGTATGGTTAGCATTTCGAAGGTCAATGCACAACTTTCAACAAAAAAAATTATCAATGAATCCATTTACAACGATGAAAGAAATCAAGAAGGAATTGATGAAACAGATCAACATACAATGAACTTTATTTCGACTATAGAAAAGGACTTTTCTAATCCTAGTAATAATTCAAATACTTATTACGATTTATCTTCCTTGTCCCAAGCATATGTATTTTACAAAATATCACAAAGCCAATTACTTAACAACCATCACTTTAGATCTGTACTTCAATATCGCGGTACCCATCCTTTTATTAAGGACAAGATAAAGTATTATTCTATAACCCGAGGAATATTTAACTCCAAATCAAGGTATAAGTATAAGAAAATAAAGAAGCCTGGAATGAATGAATGGAAAAACTGGTTAAAGGGTAATTATGCATACAATTTATCTCAGAGCAAATGGTCTCAATTAGTATTAGTAGCGAAAAAATGGCGAAAAAAAATCAATCAAAATTGTACGATTCACAATAAAGAATCAATGAAATTTTCTTCATATAAAAAAGAAAAAGACCGATCAATTCATTACAAAAAAGAAAATGAAAATTTCTATACAGTGTATTTATGGCCGAATCAAAAAGAAAAATTAAAAAAGCAATATGTATATGATCTTTTATCACATAAATATATATATTATGGGGATAGTAAAGATTCCTCTATTTATAAACTAAAATTACAACTAAAAAGGAGCCAAAAAATTCCATATAATTTCAACATACAGAAACCCGAATTGTTTTATGGAATTGATAATTCCATAGAAAAAAATTATGTTTTTAATAAGCATAAAAATCTGAATAGGAAATATTTTGATTGTAGAATTCTACATTTTTACCCGAAAAACATTATTGATGTAAACGATATCGATATTATCGACTTTACAAATGTACATATCGGTGCCAAACTTGAAAAAAATGCTAAGACTAAAAAAATAAATATTAATATAAAAAAATTGAAAAAAAAAGATCTTTTTTTTCCTTTAAAACATCAAGAAAAAGAAACAAATCTATACAAAAAAAACAACTCCAATCAAAAAAACTTTTTTGATTGGATGGGAATGAATCGAAAAAGGGAAAGAGTTTTTTGTAAAAAAAAAAAATCAAATCTGAAACTTTGGTTCTTCCCGGAATTCAGATTTCTTTTTGATACATATAAGGCATATAAGATTAAACCGTGGATCATCCCAATCAAATTACTTCTTTCCAATCAGAATTTAGATGAAAAAAAAAAAATTAGTCAAAATAAAAGTGTCAAAGATTCTATTTTAATAAAATTAAAAAACCAAGAAGAAAAAAACGAAGAAAAGATAAATCTTGTGTCAGATCCAAGCAAACAAAACAAAAAAAAGCCTCTTCAAAAGAATTATGCGAGATCTGAAAGTAAAAAGAAAAAACGATGCAAAAAAGACAAGGAATCAGAAATAGATTTATTCCTAAATAAATATTTAATTTTTCAATTAAGATGGAACAACTTCCTTAATCATAAAATTAAAAGAAATACCAAGGCATATTGTTTCTTACTTAGATTGATGGATCCAAGTTCTGTAGTTCTAGCCTTAACTCGAAGAAAAGAGATGGATATAGATGCAATCCTTAATAAGGACAATCTAACTTTTACAGACTTTTTAAAAAAAGGAATATTGACTATCGAATTAACTCGTCTAGCTTTTATAACGGATGGAAAATTAATTATGTATCAAACCATAAGTATTCCATTGATCGATGGCGAAAAGAGTAATCACCAAATAAATATAAAATACAAAAAAAAAAAATATGTCAATAAGAAGAATTTTAATAAATCTACTGAACAACATTATTATGATCTCCTTGTTCCTGAAAATATTCTATCTCCTAGACGTCGTAGAGAATTGAGAATTCTAATTTGTTTCAACTCTTCTAATTGGGATGTTGATTGGGATGTTGATTGGGATGTTGATTGGGATGTTGTGAATAGAAATCACAATGAAAATAATATAAGAAACTCCACACAATTTCTGAATGAAGACAAAGGTCTTAATCTTAATATAGATTCAAATGTAAAATATAAATTGTTTCTTTGGCCCAATTACCGATTAGAAGATTTAGCTTGTATGAATCGCTATTGGTTTGATACCAATAATGGTAGTAATTTCAGTATGTCAAGGATACACATGTATACACGATTTAGAATTATCTAAAGTATATTTGATATACTTTATGTCACATGTCAATATTCACATGCCATTTTCCGTAGATGAAAAGTGAAGGATATATGTTATACTTTGCTACTTTGGTACATAAACATAACATAATATGTATTTACTTGTGTATCAATTCAATCTAGAAAGAAATTCACAGAATCTTTTTAGGTGCAAAAAAAGATTCTCTTTGGTAAATGTGTAAATGTATTATCCTTTTCTATCCAAATCCAATTTTCAATTGGATTTGGATAGAATCAAATAAAAAAACTATTTGGAAATGAATAAATTTTTATTTTTGTGTGTACTAGATTAAAAAAAAAATGGAAATAACATTATTCATTAATTCATTATAATAATAATAAAAATAATATAATAATAAAAATAATATATATTATTTTCTTTTTCCTAATCGGAAAAATCCGTGGAAAAGAAAGAAAAAAAGTTTTTTATGATAAAAAATTCATTCATTTCACTTATTTCACAAGAAGAAAAAGAAGAAAACAGAGGTTCTGTTGAATTTCAAGTATTAAGTTTCACAAATAAGATACGAAGACTTACTTCACATTTGAAATTGCACAAAAAAGATTTTTTATCAAAAAGAGGTCTACAAAAAATTCTGGGAAAACGTCGACGTATGCTGGCCTATTTGTCAAAGAAAAATGGAGTGCGTTATAAGAAATTAATTGATGAATTGGATATTCGAGAACCAAAAAATTGTTAATTTAATTGTTTGGATTTTTGAATTAGTAATTATTAGATTTTAAGATTTTACATTTGGACGAATCTACTTTTTGAGGAATTCGTGAAATAATGAATTAAGGAAGAAAAGGTATGACTGTACCGACTAAAAAAAAAGATTTCATGATCGTTAATATGGGTCCTCACCACCCATCAATGCATGGTGTTCTTCGACTAATTGTTACTCTCGATGGTGAAGATGTTATTGACTGTGAACCTATATTGGGTTATTTACACAGGGGTATGGAAAAAATAGCGGAAAACCGAACAATCATACAATATTTGCCTTATGTAACACGTTGGGATTATTTAGCTACTATGTTCACAGAGGCAATAACGGTAAATGCACCAGAACAACTGGAAAATGTTCAAGTACCTAAAAGGGCTAGCTATATCAGAGTAATTATGCTGGAGCTGAGTCGTATAGCTTCTCATTTGTTATGGCTTGGACCTTTTATGGCGGATATCGGTGCACAGACTCCCTTTTTTTATATTTTTAGAGAGAGGGAATTGATATATGATTTATTCGAAGCTGCCACAGGTATGCGAATGATGCATAATTATTTCCGCATCGGAGGCGTAGCAGTCGATCTACCTTATGGCTGGATAGATAAATGTTTAGATTTTTGTGATTATTTTTTAACAGGGATTCTTGAATATCAAAAACTTATTACGCAAAATCCTATTTTTTTGGAGCGAGTCGAAGGAGTGGGCATTATTGGTGGGGAGGAGGCGATAAACTGGGGTTTATCGGGACCAATGTTACGAGCTTCTGGAATACAATGGGATCTTCGTAAAATTGATAATTATGAGTGTTACAATGAATTCGATTGGGAAGTCCAATGGCAAAAAGAAGGAGATTCATTAGCTCGTTATTTAGTACGAATGGGTGAAATGAGGGAATCCATAAAAATAATTCAACAGGCCCTAGAAGGAATTCCTGGCGGACCCTATGAAAATTTAGAAGTCCGGCGCTTTGGTAGAGCAAAAAATTCCGAATGGAATGATTTTGAATATAGATTTATTAGTAAAAAACCTTCACCCAATTTTGAATTGTCGAAACAAGAACTTTACGTAAGAGTGGAAGCCCCAAAGGGGGAATTAGGAATTTATTTGATAGGAGACAATAGTATTTTCCCTTGGAGATGGAAAATTCGTCCACCCGGCTTCATAAATTTGCAAATTCTTCCTCAACTAGTTAAAAGAATGAAATTGGCTGATATCATGACGATACTAGGTAGTATAGATATCATTATGGGAGAAGTTGATCGTTGAAATGATAATTGATACGACAGAAGTACAAACTATCAATTCTTTTTCTACATCGGAATCCTTAAAAGAGGTCCATGGGCTCATATGGACTTTTGTACCCATTTTAATCCTTATATTGGGAATTACAATAGGGGTACTAGTAATTGTGTGGTTGGAAAGAGAAATATCTGCAGCGCTACAACAACGTATTGGGCCTCAATATGCTGGCCCTTTGGGAATTCTTCAAGCTTTGGCAGATGGAACTAAACTACTTTTAAAAGAAGATCTTCTCCCGTCTAGAGGAGATCTTCGTTTGTTTAGTATTGGACCGTCTATAGTAGTCATATCGATTCTAGTAAGTTATTTAGTAATCCCCTTTGGGTATCGCCTTGTTTTAGCCGATCTCAGTATAGGTGTTTCTTTATGGATCGCCATTTCAAGTATTGCTCCTATTGGGCTTCTTATGTCGGGGTATGGATCGAATAATAAATATTCTTTTTCAGGTGGTCTGCGAGCTGCTGCTCAATCCATTAGTTATGAAATACCATTAACTCTATGTGTATTATCAATATCTCTACGTGTGATTCGTTGAATATAAAATTTATACTTCTTTCCTTTACTTCTAGGAAAAAAGTTGAATGAATTGAATGGATATTTTTTTTATTCATGATTCAGGTCAATGAGTTAAACCAAATAGTTATATGAGTGAAACAAAACAACTTAAAAATTTGCAGTAAGAAAATAAAATCTCACTTCATATGTACAAGAATAAAATTGAAGTAAACATAAGCCGTGTAAAATGGTTATCCCAAGATTGAGATTCGTCATCATATCTTGAAGCGGGTATAAAGTATCGACTGTATGGAGTTTTCATTACTGTCTTGTATTTATTAACATGCCGTAGATCAATCAAAAATCAGTGGACAATTAGGAACACAAAAGTACACAAAAGATTAGTAATGGAGATAATATAAGGTAAGGTATCAAAAAAAAAAAGATATTTCTGCATAAAATGAATCATAATAGAAGCTTTAAATTGGTAGAAATGATCAAGCGGTACTTTCCTATGATTCCGATCTAGAGTAATATTCCTATTCACTGATTAAAAAAATAACTATTTAGAACGAATTAATCCTTTATTTATTTTTTCAAAGTACCCGCCTCTGAGATAGAAGAATAGGAATAAAAGAAATGAAATATAATATTCGAATGAATAAAAAAATCTTTATTTTTTTCTTTTTCCTATGCATATACATCCAAATAGATGAAATTCTTATCATTATTTAATTTATGAAAAATTCCTCTAATTATTTTATTAATTTTTTTATTCTATTCATATAACGAATATTTGATTAAATAGTTTAAATTATTACCGAACAAAACAAAGAAAAATATACTTTGATTATAAGGGATGAGATGAATTCCGAAGCCTTTTTTCTTATTTTTGCGAACGGAATTTCATTGGTTTAATTTGGGACTCTCCGACAGATCTTTTTTTTTTCTACCCTAAAACAAAAGGAAGTGATAAGACCGAACCAGTCCTTATATTTATTTGTGGCCATAGAGGAGCCGTATGAGGCTGAGGTCTCATGTACGGTTTTGAAATAGCGATGGGAACAGTGTTGTTTTTATCGACTATAATTATCTAATAGTTCAAGTACAGTTGATATAGTTGAAACACAGTCCAAATATGGTTTTGGGGGGTGGAATCTGTGGCGTCAGCCCATAGGATTTATGGTTTTCATAATTTCTTCTCTAGCTGAATGTGAGAGATTGCCCTTTGATTTACCAGAAGCGGAAGAAGAATTAGTAGCAGGTTATCAAACGGAATATTCAGGTATCAGATTTGGTTTATTTTATCTTGCTTCGTACCTAAATCTATTAGTTTCTTCATTATTTGTAACGATTCTTTACTTAGGTGGGTGGAAGTTATCTATTCCATATATATCTGTTCCTGAACTTTTCGGAATAAAAAAAATAGCTGGAGTCTTTGGAATGACAATTGGTATCCTTGTTACATTAGCTAAAGCTTATTTGTTTATATTCATTTCTATCACAACAAGATGGACTTTACCCAGGATGAGAATGGACCAGCTATTAAATCTTGGATGGAAATTTCTTTTACCTATTTCTTTGGGTAATCTATTATTGACAACTTCTTCTCAACTTATTTCACTATAAATTAAATAATAGAATACGATAAGAATATTCTAGATTCATAACCCCTTTCAAACAAGAGAAAGAAATATCAATTTATTCATGGATATCTACAATATGTTTCCAATGGTGACTGGGTTCATGAATTATGGTCAACAAACAATACGGGCTACAAGGTACATTGGTCAAAGTTTCATAATTACCTTATCTCACACAAATCGTTTACCTGTAACTATTCAATATCCTTATGAAAAATCAATTACGTCAGAACGTTTTCGCGGTCGAATTCACTTTGAATTTGATAAGTGTATTGCTTGCGAAGTATGTGTTCGTGTATGCCCAATAGATCTACCTGTTGTTGATTGGAAATTGGAAAGAGATATGAAAAAGAAACAATTACTTAATTATAGTATTGATTTTGGGGTCTGTATATTTTGTGGTAACTGCGTCGAGTATTGTCCAACAAACTGTTTATCAATGACTGAAGAATATGAACTTTCTACTTATGATCGTCACGAATTGAACTATAATCAAATTGCATTGGGTCGGTTACCAATATCAGTAATTGGAGATTATACAATTCAAATAGTTATGAATTCAACTCAAATAAAAATCGATAAAGATAAATCCCTTGATTCAAGAACGATTACCAATTACTAAAATTTTTTTTGATATAAAGGATCAAAGCTTTTTTTGTCAATAACTACAAATATGATACTATTTATTTTTGAGAATTATTCTTTTATTTAAACTAATTATTATTCTTTTATTTAAACAAACTAATTATAATAATAAATTTTATTTATCGCGAGAATTTCAAAATATACAATTCTAAAGTTTTTTCTTTTGGATAAAAAAGTAAGTGTAATTAGTTATCTATTATAATTAGTTATAGTTATCTATTATATATATATATATTCTATATAGTTATATCCATATTAAGATTTAATTCAATTAGGAAGGTATCATAAATTGGATAAACCTTTTTCCTTGACTATTTAGTAAAGTCATGATTTGACTTATTTTTTTTTTGTGGACATTTTATACATAATGGATTTACCAGGACCAACACATGATATTCTTGTAGCATTTCTGGGGTCAGTTCTTCTATTAGGGGGTATGGGAGTTGTATTACTTACCAATCCTATTTATTCTGCTTTTTCGTTGGGGTTGGTTCTTGTTTGTATATCTTTATTCTATATTTCATCGAACTCCTTTTTTGTGGCTGCTGCACAGCTTCTTATTTATGTGGGAGCCATAAATGTTTTAATTATATTTGCGGTAATGTTCATGAATGGTCCTGAATATTCTAATGATTCATATTTTTGTACTGTTGGAGATGGAGTCACTTCATTGGTTTGTATAAGTATTTTTTTTTCACTGATTACTATTATATCAGATATATCATGGTATGGAATTATTTGGACTACAAGATCAAACCAGATTATAGAACAGGACCTAATAAGTACCGCTCAACAAATTGGGATTCATTTATCGACAGATTTTTATCTTCCCTTTGAACTAATTTCAATAATTCTTTTAGTTTCCTTGATAGGTGTAATTACTATGGCTCGCCAATAATAAATATAGTTAGAATAAAAAAAAATTAGAGTTATAAAAATTTTAAATATGAAATTAAATATATAATAAAATCAAAAGGTTTAATAATTTTAGTTAAATTTGTTTACTTTCTTTTGTTTTGTAATTATAACTTCTAGTTAATTGAATCCCTTGAATTGTTGATATTGAAATGAATCGAGATTGATAAGGAGTTAGTCAATGATGTTCGAGCATGTACTTTTTTTGAGTGTCTATTTATTTGCTATTGGTCTCTATGGATTGATCACAAGTCGAAACATGGTTAGAGCACTTATGTGTCTTGAGCTTATACTAAATTCGGTTAATATTAATCTCGTAACATTTTCTGATATATTTGATAGTCGACAATTAAAAGGGAACATTTTCTCAATCTTTATTATAGCCATTGCAGCTGCAGAAGCTGCTATTGGACTTGCTATTGTTTCGTCGATTCATCGAAACAGAAAATCAACGCGTATCAACCAATCGAATTTGTTGAATAATTAATTAAAATTATCATGATCATATACTAAAAAATTCGTTATTTTATTTATACTTTATTTTTATTTATACTTTATACTATATAATTTTTATTTATACTTTATACTATATAATATAAATAAATACTATATAATAATAATATAAATAAATACTATATAATATAAATAAAATTAAATAAAAAATATAAGAAAAATATAAGATTAATATTATATATAACGTGTATATATAACATGTAAAATATATAGTATATATAATAACTAAGAAACTATAATATTATAATATATGAATTATATATTTATATTATTATGTATATATGAAATTTGATTCAATATCAAATTGACTATTGAATTTCAATTTGACTATTTTACTAGATTAGTAAAGTATAATTAATACTAAACTAATTTATAATAATATAAATTTAATTAAATCTATTTTATTTAGATTAAATTTTAGATATTTATATATTGATTTGAATATCAATTTATTTTGTTGGACCATTTTCATTCATACACCCGACTCGTATGATTATAATTTTTGAAACGAAAATTAAAGTCTCTTGGCTTTTTCTTATAAGCAGATTTAGAAAAATATTGATTCTTCCAATTTTAGTAAACCACTGCTTCGTCTGGTGTCTACAATATAACTACTACTTCTATACCAGATTGAAAATTTTTGATGTTCAAACCCGGGCTGTTATATATTCAATGTCACATTCAGTAAAAATTTATGATACATGTATAGGGTGTACTCAATGTGTACGAGCTTGCCCTACGGATGTGTTGGAAATGATACCGTGGGACGGATGTAAAGCTAAGCAAATTGCTTCCGCACCAAGAACCGAAGATTGTGTAGGTTGTAAGAGATGTGAATCCGCTTGTCCAACGGATTTTTTGAGTGTCCGTGTCTATTTATGGCATGAAACAACTCGCAGCATGGGACTATCTTATTGATACGTTACAAAAAAATACACTTTAATTATTTGATTCCTCTTTACCGACAAAAGCTCGTATTCAGAATAGAATAATATATTTTATTAAGTACGGGCTTTTGTGGTCAAAAACGTATCTTGTCTTTATCACGAATAATTTTCCTTGGCTAACAATACTTGTTGTTTTGCCGATATCTGTCGGCTCTTGCATTTTTTTTCTTCCTTATAGAGGAAATAAGATGTTCAGGTGGTATGCTATAGGTATTTGCTTGTTAGAACTCCTTTTAATGACCCACGTTTTCTGTCATCATTTCCAATTGGACGATCCATTAATCCAATTGGAAGAAGATTTTAAATGGATAGATATTTTTGATTTTCACTGGAGACTGGGAATCGATGGACTTTCCATAGGACCCATTTTACTGACAGGATTTATCACCAGTTTAGCTACTTTAGCAGCTTGGCCAGTTACTAAAAATTCACAATTGTTCTATTTTCTCATGCTAGCAATGTACAGTGGTCAAATAGGACCATTTTCTTCTCGAGACCTTTTACTTTTTTTCATGATGTGGGAGTTAGAATTAATTCCTGTTTATTTACTTTTATCCATGTGGGGAGGAAAGAACCGTCTCTATTCGGCGACAAAGTTTATTTTGTACACGGCGGGGGGCTCCATTTTTCTTTTAATAGGGGTTCTGGGTATGGGTTTATATGGTTCTAATGAACCTACATTAGATTTTGGAAAATTAGCTAATCAATCATATCCTGTGGCATTGGAAATAATATTATATTTTGGATTCCTTATTGCTTATGCCGTCAAATTGCCGATTATACCTCTACATACTTGGTTACCCGATACCCATGGAGAAGCACATTACAGTACATGTATGCTTCTAGCTGGAATCTTATTAAAAATGGGAGCATATGGACTTATTCGAATCAATATGGAATTATTATCCCACGCTCATTCTATATTTTCTCCCTGGTTGGTAATAATAGGAACTATTCAAATAATCTATGCAGCTTCGACCTCTCTCGGTCAACGGAATTTGAAAAAGAGAATAGCTTATTCTTCTGTATCTCACATGGGTTTTACAATTATAGGAATTGGTTCCATAACTGGAATCGGGCTCAATGGTGCTATTTTACAAATACTCTCTCATGGATTTATTGGTGCTGCACTTTTTTTCTTGACGGGAACGACTTGTGATAGAATGGGTCTTGTTTATCTCGACGAAATGGGGGGGGTATCGATCCCAATGCCAAAACTTTTTACCATGTTCAGTAGTTTTTCAATGGCTTCTCTTGCATTGCCAGGAATGAGTGGTTTTGTTGCAGAATCATTAGTTTTTTTTGGAATAATTACTAGTAAAAGATTTCTTTTAATGTCAAAAATACTAATTACTTTTGTAATGGCAATAGGAATGATATTAACTCCTATTTATTTATTATCTATGTTACGTCAAATGTTCTATGGATACAAGTTATTTCATGTTACAAATTCTAATTTTTTGGATTCTGGACCACGAGAACTATTTGTTTCAATCTGTATCTTTTTACCCATACTAGGGACTGGTATTTATCCCGATTTCATTCTCTCGTTATCAGTTGATAGGGTACAAGCTATACTATCTAATTATTTTTATCGATAGTCTTTCATTAAAAATACAGAAATCGAATTTTTTTGTCTTTTTATTTTCTGCTTTTAAACACCGAACAATGCAAAAGAATTAAATGAATTAAAAATCTCAATTTTAATCAGATATATTTCTTTGTGCAAGTTTTTTTAGAACCCCTTGAACCAGGAATGGTTCAAGGGGTTCTAAAAAAACTTGCACAAAGAAAGAACTTTCACTATATATAAATATGGGTATGGGATGATGTTTTGTTCTTTTATGTACTCGTTATTTTATATAGTTTATTCAATTATTTAGTATTTTAGATGTTAATGTGAATGAACCATAACTATGTAGACCTATCCCTAATAGATTGATTCCAAAATAGCATATCCAAATTATAAGGAATCCCATAGAAGCCACAAGTGCCGAATTTGTACCCCGCAAACTTTGATTTGTACTAGTTCTAGTATGTAAATAAATTGCGAATATGATCCAAGTAATAAATGCCCAAGTTTCCTTGGGGTCCCAACTCCAATACGATCCCCATGCTTCATTAGCCCATACTGCTCCACAAAGAATTCCTATGGTTAAAAAGGTAAACCCTAAACTAATGACACGATAACTCAAATAATCCAAACGTTGAGTTAATTGATATTTATAATAATTTCGAAATGAAAGAAAAGAAGTGTTTATAAAAACACTTCTTTTTTCATTCCAATAGTTAATCTTACCAAAGATAAATTTCTTAATTAAGAAATTTTTGACTTTACCATTACAAAAAATATTGATGTTTTTTCGAAATGTAATGACTAGAAGAGCCACTGAGAATAATGATCCACATAAAAGAGCGGCATAGCTTAATAACATCATACTTACGTGCATCATTAACCATTGAGATTGTAGAGCAGGTACTAATATTATGGATTGGTGCATTTCAGTTAAAAGACCCGACGTGGCAAAGCCTTGTGTGAAAATGATACTTGATGCAGTTATTGTGTTTAAATCATTTTTATGATTCCCCATCTTGTAAATGGTATGAATAATGGATAAACTACACGAAAGGAAAATTAATGACTCGTATAAATTACTTAAGGGAAAATGTCCCGAAGAAATCCAACGAGAAACCAATAATCCCGTTATAGATAAAAAAGTAGCTATCATTCCTTTTTCTGATGAATTAGGCAATCCTACGCTTTCGTGGATAAAAAAGGTCATCAAATAAATCGTAATAACAATTGAAATTATCGAAAAAGAGATATGAGTCAATATATGTTCTAAAATTGTAAATATCATAAAAAGGAGTTCCATAAGAGAATTGAAATCGAGAATTGAATACATTATAGGATCCATTGTATAGGATCCATTGTGTCTATTTTAGAAGATTTTTTTGATAGGATAGGATGCCGCCACTCGGACTCGAACCGAGATGCTCTAGCACTGCTTCCTAAGAGCAGCGTGTCTACCAATTTCACCATGGCGGCTTACTTGAAATAATAATAGTCAATTTATGTTGAATCGTCGAGATTCAAGGATTCAATATAGTTTATAAAATAAAACAATTGTTCCTTTTATTTTTTTGGATTCGTTTTTATTTATCCAATGTTATTTTATAGATTCAAACAAAACGAAAAAAAATAAAATGTATTATTTAATGAAGAAAAAATAACTAGGATTTTCTATGTATAACAATTTAATTACTAAATCATAAGAATTTATCATTGTCTAACTATTTAGATAATATTTTATTATTATCAAAGTAAAGTATTAATATCTTTCATTATTATATTTCATTATATATTTGTTATATGGGTTAACTAAAAACCTAATTAATTAACCCATATAACAAATAAAACAACAAAATTTGCATTTCTATCACGATCATACTCTACTTTTCACAATAGAAAAAAATTTCTATTGTGAAAAGTAGTAGATACAAAAAAACCCCAAACCCAATATACATACCCTCATTCTACATATCACATCCACATACGATATTTATATACCACAGCAACTAGTTCCAACTGATCCTGTTTGATATTGAGGAGTTCAATACACTAATTAATGTTAATCATTTATTTTTAAATACTTGACGTTTTTCGGGGTATGTCAATTCTGATTATTCTACGACTTTATTATTTGTTTGTTGTACAAAAAAACTTTTTGAACGTCCGGTAGAAACCGATTTTGCTAAAGAAAAAGCCTTTACTGCAGCTAAATTTCCTTTTTTATTCCAAATATTTTTACGAATACGTTTTTTTGACATAGAAGTACGTTTTTTGGGGACTGCCATTCAAAAAAAAGGATTACTTATTTTTATCATTGTATGTGAAAGACATGTATTGCTCAAAATGAATTGTTCCTTTTAGCCGTTATCCATATTTATTCCGTAGTAAAATAGTAAAAAAACATTTAATTTTTCAAACACATTAAAAAAACCTATGAAAACATAAACATATAATAAAATTAAAAAATGGAAACATACACATTTATATATATGCTCATACATATGATCCATATTATATATATATATGAGCATATGTATACATACCCTATGACATGTATATTATAGCTAAGGTATAGCTAAGAAAAAAATACAAGTACAAGAAAGGAAGGAAATTGTTTTTTTATTAATTGATTAAGGTAAGAGTGCCATACCCATAATTGAAATTACAATTCGAATTAGTAGTTAATCTGTTAACTAAGATATTTGATTACCTGATAACAATAATCTTATTTATTTTTTTAATTTAAATTTAAAGTACGGATCGTACTATCTATATTCGAATTAAGTATTCCTTTTGGTATAACTATTTTTCCTTAATATACTATATTATATAATATGCCTATAAATTACCAGGATGGAATATTGTATTATTCCAGTTTTAGTAGAATGATTAAAAATTTCATTTTTTATTATGGAACATACATATCAATATGCATGGATAATAACTTTTCTTCCACTTCCAGTTACTATGTCAATAGGATTCGGACTTCTACTTATTCCGACAGCAACAAAAAATATTCGTCGTATATGGGCTTTTCCTAGTATTTTTTTCTTAAGTATAGCTATGGTATTTTCAGCCAATTTATCTATTCAAGAAATAAATGGAAGTTCCATCTATCAATATCTATGGTCTTGGACCATCAATAATGATTTTTCCTTAGAGTTCGGATATTTAATCGATCCACTTAGTTCGATTATGTCAATACTAATTACTACTGTTGGAATTATGGTTCTTATTTATAGTGACAATTATATGTCCCATGATCAAGGATATTTAAGATTTTTTGCTTATATGAGTTTTTTCAATGCTTCTATGTTGGGATTAGTTACCAGTTCAAATTTGATAAAAATTTATGTTTTTTGGGAACTAGTGGGAATGTGTTCTTATTTATTAATAGGATTTTGGTTCACACGACCGACTGCAGCAAGTGCTTGTCAAAAAGCTTTTGTAACTAATCGTGTAGGGGATTTTGGTTTATTATTAGGAATCTTAGGTTTTTATTGGATAACTGGTAGTTTTGAATTTCGGGATTTGTTCGAAATAACTAACAACTTGATACACAATAATGGGGTCAGTTCTTCATTTGTTACTTTGTGTGCCTTTTTATTATTCCTCGGTGCAGTTGCTAAATCCGCGCAATTCCCCCTTCATGTATGGTTACCTGATGCAATGGAAGGACCTACTCCTATCTCGGCTCTTATACATGCTGCTACCATGGTAGCAGCGGGAATTTTTCTTGTAGCTCGACTTCTTCCTCTTTTCATATCCATACCTTACATAATGAATATTATTTCTTTAATAGGTGTAATAACAGTACTATTAGGAGCTACCTTGGCTCTTGCTCAAACAGATATAAAAAGAAGTTTAGCCTATTCTACAATGTCTCAATTGGGTTATATTATGTTAGCTCTAGGTCTAGGTTCTTATCGAGCTGCTTTATTCCATTTGCTTACTCATGCCTATTCTAAAGCTTTATTATTTTTGGGATCCGGAGCCATTATCCATTCAATGGAACCTGTTGTTGGATATTCACCAGATAAAAGTCAGAATATGATTCTGATGGGCGGTTTAAAAAGATATGTTCCAATTACAAGAACTACTTTTTTATTAGGTACACTTTCTATTTGTGGTATTCCACCTCTTGCTTGTTTTTGGTCCAAAGATGAAATTCTTAATGAGAGTTGGTTGTATTCACCAATTTTTGCAATAATAGCTTGTTTCACAGCAGGATTAACTGCATTTTATATGTTTCGCATGTATTTACTTACTTTTGATGGGCATTTGCGCATAAATTGTAAAAATTACAGTAGCACCAATAATAGCTCGTTCCATTCAATATCTTTATGGGGAAAAGAAGTTCCAAAAAAAGTTGATAGAAATTTTCTTTTATCAAAAATAGAAAATATGGTCTTCTTTTTTTCAAAGGATAGATATAAAATATCTAGTAATCTAAAAAAAAGAAGACCATATTCTTTCGAAAAAAAGTACACTTATACTTCTATGTATCCTCACGAATCGGACAATACTATGCTATTTCCTCTGTTTGTTTTAGTACTATTTACTTTGTTTGTTGGAACAATAGGAATTCATTTTGATTATGGAATAATATATTTTGATATATTATCAAAATGGTTAACTCCATCGACAAATCTTTTACATCCCAATGCTAGTTATTCCGTGGATTGGTATGAATTTTTTACAAATGCAATTTTTTCGGTAAGTATAGCTATTTTTGGACTATTAATAGCATATGTTTTATATGGGTCTGTTTATTCATTGTTCCAGAATTTGGAATTCATTAATTCATTTATAAAAGGAGGTCCTAAAAGAAGTTTCTTGGATAAAATAAAAAATAGAATATACAATTGGTCCTACAATTGTGGTTATATAGATATTTTTTATATTAGAGTTTTCCACCTTGGTATAAGGGGATTAACCAAACTAACTCAGTTTTTTGATAGAAATATAATTGATGGAATTATCAACGGAGTTGTTGTTGCAAGTTTATTTATAGGGGAAGGAGTTAAATCCACGGGAGGTGGACGAATTTCTTCTTATCTATTTTTGTATTTATTTTATGCATCAATATTTTTATTCATTTTTTTATTCTTTTATAATTTATTTTAATTTAATATTTAATTTTTTAATTTTTCTTTTTGATTCGGCCATAAATACACTGTATAGAAATTTTCATTTTCTTTTTTGTAATGAATTGATCGGTCTTTTTCTTTTTTATATGAAGAAAATTTCATTGATTCTTTATTGTGAATCGTACAATTTTGATTGATTTTTTTTCGCCATTTTTTCGCTACTAATACTAATTGAGACCATTTGCTCTGAGATAAATTGTATGCATAATTACCCTTTAACCAGTTTTTCCATTCATTCATTCCAGGCTTCTTTATTTTCTTATACTTATACCTTGATTTGGAGTTAAATATTCCTCGGGTTATAGAATAATACTTTATCTTGTCCTTAATAAAAGGATGGGTACCGCGATATTGAAGTACAGATCTAAAGTGATGGTTGTTAAGTAATTGGCTTTGTGATATTTTGTAAAATACATATGCTTGGGACAAGGAAGATAAATCGTAATAAGTATTTGAATTATTACTAGGATTAGAAAAGTCCTTTTCTATAGTCGAAATAAAGTTCATTGTATGTTGATCTGTTTCATCAATTCCTTCTTGATTTCTTTCATCGTTGTAAATGGATTCATTGATAATTTTTTTTGTTGAAAGTTGTGCATTGACCTTCGAAATGCTAACCATACATAGCAGGATATCCATGTATATTTTTTCAATGAAAGATTTCATAAAATAATGTGATTTGGATATTAATCGAGTATTTATTCTTTTGAATATCCGCCAAATATCTTTCTTTAATTCTGGTCTTTTATCATCATAGGCTGGAACTTTTTTTTTCTTTTCTTTTGCGATTTCTTCTATTTGATTCCTGATTATGATTGTCTTATCAGCAAGATCTTTCATTTCATTTTCTATGAATAAAAAATTTGTCCAATTCATAGATTGAATTTGCATGGTCGATTTAGGAATAATCTTATTATTATCTTTTGAATCTTTTGCATTTTCATTTGGTTCATATACTTTCACCTTCTTGAATTCAAATAAATAAATTGGGTTTACTTTTTCAAGTTTATTCATTATTCGTTTTAGAACTGGAAAAATTTGGATAACCCATGATTTTGAAACTTTTACTTTTAGAGGTAGAAAATAATTCTTTTTCATTTTTCGAATATTTTTTTTTAGTTCTTTATATATAGGTTTAAAAAAAGAAGGTAGGGTTCGGGCAGGACCAAAAGGAAGGTCTGTTTCCTTTCCCCAAACTGTTAAAAAACAAGAATTTTCTTGTTTTACTTTTGGATCTCCATGATGAGATCGTAGTTTAGATCTTCGCCAAGGTTTTAAACGGAAAGGAGATATAATTTTTACCTGAAGACCATCTATTAACCAATCTTGAGGAAATTCTGTTTCTGATAGTGGAACACCATTATATGTACATCTAACATATATTTCACTCTTCCAGTCCTTAAAATCCTCATACCACTCGGGGTGTTGGAATAATAACATACGTCCAACATTTTTAGCTATTATCAATGAAGGAAATATAATGTTTTTTCTAAGAAAAGCGTAGATCAGGAGTATCAAACTTCTTATTGCTTGAGCAAACGAAATGCTATCCCAAACTTCCGCTATTGCCATTCGTTCATTTTCTTCTTCTTTCTTCTTCTCGTTTTCATTGAGAGCATTCATAGTTTTCTCCATCTTTTCTTTCTCAAAATCGTCAATTTTTAATTCAGTTTTTGGTTCTTTCTTCGCAAAATTCCTAAAAATAGACTTAATATTTTGATAGATCTTGTTTAAAAGAGAAAAAAAAAATATGTTTTCTACTCGATCAGAAAAAAGCGGAGAATTTACATATGTTTGGAATATGTTCCAAATAACTGTTTTACGTCTTTGAGCGCGTAAGGATCCTTTGATTAAACCTCGACAAAAATCAGGTTGTTCTGAGTAACGTATCAAAGCCAACTCGTTTATTTCATCATCGTTAGTCTCGGGATTCATGCCGTGGTCAGTATAAATCACCACTCGTCTGGCTTTTCTTGTACGAATTTCTTGATCTTCTTTCTCAGGTTCATCTTCTTCATCATATTCATCCTGTGCTAGTGCTTCTGACTCTTCAGTTAGTTTGTATAACCGTTGAGGAATTTTTTGAATGATTTTTTCTTTAAGGATTTCTTCTCCTTCTTCAATGATTTCTTCTCCATTGGTTGTAATTATATCGAATACGGATTTCAAAGATTTTGCTTTATTTTCTAAATTTCTTTTTATTTCTTCTTCCAATAAAGAAGATTTTTTCAAATGAGAATTGGGTATGTACTCAAAAGATAATTGATCAATTGACGTTAACGAATTAATAATATAATTCCATGGTGATTTTTCATTAAGTGGATTTTTTTCATGTTCAAATTCTTGGTAATTATTAGAAATCGAAAATAGCCCATGAAGCTTATTTATCCAAACTATTTTCGTGGAATTTTCTTTCGAAGTAATTAAATGATTCATGGTTGTATGTGAATAGAATTTGTTTATTTTTCCACGATATGCGCCATTCAAAAGAGGATCATATGCTTTTGGCAAGTATTCTTGTTTATTCTCATCATTGCATAATCTGGTCCTTTTTTCTAGTATATCTATAGTAAGATATACTTTTTTTTTTTCTATCATTTTTATTCTACTTTTGAATTCATTACTCAAGTCGTACTTTTTTTTCTCATTGGTAGAAACCCAAAAATTATCGTAGTAAAAATAATTCTCATAGGTAGAAACCCAAAAATTATCGTCATGGATAAATTTTTCTGTCATGTACAAAGAAATTTCACGTTCTATCATTTTTTCAAAAAAAAGTAAACTAGGTGGATATGTAAAAGATATTGTTTGTTTTCCATCACTTAAACATGTATGAAGAAAATATTGTGACATTTCATTTAGTATAGAACGTGCAAGTCGATTATTTTGTATATACCGTGATGGACGATTCCACCGCTTATAATCGAAAAGAAAAGTTACAAGAGGTTTTTCAAAAGGATACGTTTTTTCCACTCGGATCTCTTCCGTTTGATCTATTTTGTCCGGATCCTCCTTTTCTTCCCAATAAAGGGAAGGGTTTTTTTTGGTGGATCCCGCTTGTTCCTGTTTAGTCTCCTTCCTTT